AAAAAAGGGGGGAGGTTTGTGATGATTTTTAAATCTTTTCTACTAGATAATCTATTATCCTTATGCATGAAAATAATAAATTCGATAAATCTATATTAGATAAATCTATTCTTAATATTACATTATACATATACATTACATATTAATTTATCAAAATTAAAAGAAAAAAATAAATGGACATGTAATTATTACATTATTTACAACATTATTTACATTATGCAATTCTTCAAATAATCTTTGTCTATCAAATAGAATCATTTTAGAATCTTTTTATTTTCTTATTTATTTTATTTTTTTCTATTTTTATGTTATGATATTATTGAAGGATTTTTGGAATTAAATATTAAATATAGATAATAACTAAGAAAAATTAATTCTTTTTTGAACAATATATGTCTTTCACATACAACGATAAAAAAAAAAGGAGTCAATTACCCTTTGAATGGCAGTTCCAAAAAAACGTACTTCTATGTCAAAAAAGCATATTCGTAGAAATCTTTGGAAAAAAAAAGGATCTTTAGAGGCAGTCAAAGCTTTTTCTTTAGCTCAATCTATTTCCACCGGACAGTCAAAAAGTTTCTTTGTTGCACAAAAAAAAGTCTTGGAAAAATCTTAATTGATATGTTTCAAAGAACTTCCAAAGTATTGTGTATTGTATTTTATTTAACTTTTCCTTATTAGTTATTATTAGTTAGAGCTAGGTAATAGAAAAATAAGAATCTTTCTGTCTACTTGATTCGAAGTACTCAGTATTGTATATTTTATTTTTTTTATATCTATATATCTATTGATATTTAGATTTATTGATATTGAATTGAATTCGTAAGATTTTTTTTATTTCCTATGAATTGTGCTTTTCAAAAAAGAAAAGCACAATTACGATAGACAAGTACTTAATATTCCATTCTACTTTATACTACGGCCTTGGGTCTCAAAATCATTAGAAAAAAGATTATGAATTTTAGACTCCGACTGAGAACGAAACTTTTGAGTTCTGACTGTTCTGGATAAACAAAAGCTAGATTTCTAGTACGGATAAAATTGATTATGAAAAATGAACTTATGAAGATGAAGATACTAATTAAGTAGTATTGATATTGAACATTTCCATATGAATATACGAATGGAAATGCATCTTTCTTCATTGTTTGCTAAACTTTATTGAATATAGACAATTCAGCATGAATTTCCTATTATTATTTAAAGTAAGCCGCCGCCATGGTGAAATTGGTAGACACGCTGCTCTTAGGAAGCAGTGCTAGAGCATCTCGGTTCGAATCCGAGTGGCGGCATAAATATTAATTCATGTTAATAATATAGATGCAATAGATCTAATTGTATAATAGATCTAATAGAATCTAAATAATCTAATATTTTAGATTCTATTTAAGCCCCAATTTCAATTTTTTAAAAAGGACTTTTTTCTTTATGATATTTGCGACCTTAGAGCATATATTAACTCATATTTCCTTTTCGATCATTTCAATTGTGATTATAATTCATTTGATGAACTTATTAGTCTACGAAATCGAAGAATTACGTAATTCGTTAGAAAAAGGAATGATAGCTACTTTTTCCTCTATAACAGGGTTTTTAGTTACTCGTTGGATTTCTTCGGGACATTTTCCTTTAAGTAATTTATACGAATCATTAATTTTTCTTTCATGGAGTTTATCCATTATTCATATAATTCCGTATATTAGGAATTATAAAAATGATTTAAACGCAATAACTGCACCAAGTGCCATTTTTACCCAAGGTTTCGCCACGTCAGGTCTTTCAACTGAAATGCATCAACCCGCAATATTAGTACCTGCTCTACAATCTCAGTGGTTAATGATGCATGTCAGTATGATGTTATTGAGCTATGCAGCTCTTTTATGCGGATCTTTATTATCAGTTGCTCTTATAGTGATTACATTTCAAAAAAAAACCGATTTTTTTTTGAAAAACAAGAATTTTTTCAGTTTAAGGAAATCTTTTTTCTTTGGTAATATGGAATATTTGAACGAAAAAGGAAGTATTTTAAAAAAGACTTCTTTACTATCATTTAAAAATTTTTACAAATATCAATTAATTCAGCATTTGGATTCTTGGAGTTATCGTGTCATTAGTTTAGGGTTTACCTTTTTAACCATAGGTATTCTTTCTGGAGCAGTATGGGCTAATGAAGCATGGGGTTCATATTGGAATTGGGATCCTAAGGAAACTTGGGCATTTATTACTTGGACCATATTTGCAATTTATTTACATACTAGAAAAAATTCAAAATTGCAAGATCAAGTTACGAATTCGGCATTTGTAGCTTCTATAGGATTTATCCTAATTTGGATATGCTATTTTGGGATCAATCTATTAGGAATTGGGTTCCATAGTTATGGCTCATTCCAATGAATATCTAATTGAATAAAATAAACTGCATAAAGAATAAATAAAAAATAAAGGATACATAAAAAAATCGTCAGATACACAATGAAATTTATTGAATCTAAAAAAAGAATGAGTATCTATAAAAATAGAACTTGTACCTTGTCAACCGATAACGGGAGAACAAATCAGGATAAATACCAATTCCTATTACAGGTAGAAAGATATAGATCGAGACAAAGAGTTCTCGTGGTCCAGACTCAAAAAAAATTTGAGTTTGTAATATTAAATAGTTTGTATCCATAGAAAATCTGACGTAATATCGTAACATAGATAATAAAAAATAGAATTTAATATTATTCCAATTGACATCACAAAAGTAATTAACATTTTTGGATATTTTGGGCTGGTAATTATTCCAAAAAAGAGTAAGAATTCTGCAACAAAACCACTCATTCCTGGCAATGCAAGAGAAACGATCGAGAAACTATTAAACATGATAAAGATTTTTGACATTGGTATTTGACATTGGAATAGGTATTCCCATCTCTTCGAGATAAAAAAAAAACGTATTCTATCACAACTTGTTTTTGCTAAGAAAAAAGCACAGCACCCATCAATCTATGAGATAGTATTTATAAAATGATTTCATTAAGTCCTATGCCAGTTATTCCTATAATTAGGAAACCCATACCTAGAATTCCTATTAAGAAGAAAAAAAAAAGATTGATCCATTTAGAATCCTTCTTAGATTGGGTTAATGGATCGTCCAATTGGGGAATGATAACAAAATAAAAACAAAATAAATAGATCATTAGAAGGAACTCTAGGATATATATATATATAGTATATAGAGTATACCATCTATGACACCTTATTTCTCCTATGAGTGAAAAAGATAATTGAAGAACCCGCAAATATGGTCAAACCAAAAAGTATTGTTAACCAAGGAAAATAACTCGTGATAAAGACAAGATAAGATTATACCAGAAAAGCCCGTGCTCGGGAGAAGAATAATAATATTCTCTTTTCTCGAATACGGGCTTTTGTTGGTAAAGAGGAATCAAATGATTCAAGTGGAGTTTTTTGTCACATATCAATAAGAAAGACCCATGCTGCGAGTTGTTTCATGCCATAAATAAACACGGACACTCAAAAAATCCGTTGGACAAGCGGATTCACATCTTTTACAACCTACACAATCTTCGGTTCTTGGCGCAGAAGCAATTTGCTTAGCTTTACATCCGTCCCAAGGTATCATTTCCAATACATCCGTGGGGCAAGCTCGAACACATTGGGTACATCCTATACATGTATCATAAATCTTTACTGAATGTGACATTGGGTCTGTAAATTCCAGTTTTGAACACAAAAAATTTTCAATCTGGTAAAATAAGAAAATGAAATAATCATATATTTTCTATTGTAGACACCAGATGAATCAATGATTTATCAAAATTTTAAGAATCAATAGATTTTTTAATCTGTTTATGAGAAAGGACCAAGATACTTTGATTTCCATTTCAATAACCATGAAATATAAGTTTACGAATTCAATTCATGTTAATTTTACTATATGTATATAGATATAGAATATCTAAAGTATAGAATATATAATCTAAAGTATAGAATATATAAAGATTCTAGTATTCTAGTATATAGAAATCTAATTATATAGTTATATAGGTAGAATAATTATATAAATTATATAGATAATTATAGATAATAGATAGATAGAAATAGAATTAAGGATATACAAACAAGAAGAACCAATACCAATGAAAAGGCAGAATCAATGGGATTGGTAAGTAATACTATTCCCAGACCTCCTAATATAAGAAATGATTCCAGAAATATTACTAAAGATATTGAATAGTTACAGGTAAATTATTTGTATGGGATAAGGTAATTATGAAACTTTGTCCAATGTACCTTGTGGCTCATATTTTTTCCTTAATTCATTATTTCATTCATTTATTAAAATGAAAAATATAAACAAAGAATAACTGAACTAAGAAAAAAATAATTAAAAAATAAAAAAGAACAAGAATAATAATAAGAAATTCAAATTGAATTAATAAATTTTTGGTTCCCTAATATTTAATTGATCCATTAATTTCTTATAACGCACTTTATTTTTCTTTGACAAATAAGTCAATAATCGTTTACGTTTTCCTAGAATTATTCGTAGACCCCTTTGTGATAAAAAATCTCTTTTGTGCAATTCTAAATGTGAAGTAAGTCTCCGTATCTTACTGGTGAAATGGAATACTTGAAATTCAACAGATCCACTATTTTCTTCTTGTGTAATAACTGAGATGAATGAATTTTTTTTGACCATAAATGAAAATTTGTATCTTTATTTTCTGTGAATTTTACCGATCAGGAAAAATAAAAAAAAAAAAGAATAATAAAGAATATTAATTATGCCAGTTATTTTTATCTTTTTATCTAGTATACATCAAATTTGAATTCTATTCATATACTCTTTTTTTTTTCATTTATGTGGTTTATGTTTTGTATATTTTGATCAAAATATACAAAACATATATGTATTCGCGAAATAGACCAATTTCTTTGTTCTTTTTACTTAATCTTTTTACTTAAAGAAATTCCACTCTTCCTAATGAAAGTTGATATACTATGAAATCAGCATCATGTATTATAATATTACTACATAGTTTATATGTTTTGTCTTTCTTATCTACCAAATATGTTAGACGATATGTAGGAAATCCACTATAAATTCTTTTTCATTGGAATTGAATTCATTCCTAATTGTTAATACATATGTATTCTTGACATACTGAAACGACTGCTGTTATTGGCATCAAACCAATAGCGATTCATACAAGCTAAATCTTCTAATCTATAATTGGGCCAAAGAAACAATTTGAATTTCATGAAATTTTTTATATCTGTATTAATATGTTTGTTCTCATTCAAAAATTGCCCACAGTTTCTTATTTTATTTTCATTACAAAATCTTGGATTTCTATTCACAACATGAAAATTCCGGGAATTTAAACAAATTTGAATTCGAAATTCTCTACGACGTCTGGGGGATAGAATATTTTCAGGAACAAGTAAATCATAATGATTTTTGTCTCCACTCAAAAATAGGTTGCTGTGTTGTGCAATGGATTTTTCAAACCCCCCTTTCTCAATTCTTTTTTTTGTGTCTTTTTTATTTGTTTGGTACTTCTTATTATCGACTGATGAAATATCCATAGTTTGATATATAATAGATTTTCCGTCCCTTCGTATAGATATACAAATTGGTTCAATAATAAATATTCCCTTTCTTATCAATTCTGCAAGAACTAGGTCCCTTTGAATCAACATTTCATCTAGATTTATTTCACCTCTTTGAATCGAAGATATAGCAATTTCCTTTGGATTTATCAGTCTAAGTAGGAGACAATATACCCTTATATTTTTCATTATTTTATTATTCAAATGATCAGCCCATCTTAGTTGAAAAAGTAAATATTTTCTCAAAAAGAAATATAGTTCCATTTCATTCTTGCTCTTATATTGTTTTTTTTTTATACCTTTTTTTATTTCTAAGCTTGCGTAATCTTCTTCAACAGCTTTTTTATTCTTTTGGTTTAGTAGATTCAATACAAAATTTCTTTGGACCTGCTGTTGGTTTTCTTCCTGCTTGGAATTTACTAATTCAAGATCTTTTTTTTTCTTAGATGATTTTACGTTAAATTTTTCATTTATAGAAAAATTAAAAAAGAGTGATTTGATTGGGATGATCCAAGGTTGAATTTTATATACATCAAAAAGTAGTACAAATTCTGGGAAGAACCAAGTTTCTAGATTGGATATAGTATCATGATTGGATGCGATATCATTATCATAGAACCTTTTTTTATTCATTCCCATGCAATCAAAAATGAAATTGCATGTTTTGATCTCTTGATGAATTGTAGGAAAAAAAAGATCTTTTTTTTCCATTTTGTTGAAATTATTAATTTCAGTCTTAGTATTTTTCTGAATCTTGATGCCAATATGTGCATTGGTCCAGATATCCATATTATTCTCAATATTCTTTAGAAAACAAAGATGAAGAATTCTACAATCAAAATATTTTCTATCCAAATTAGTATTCCTATCAATAAGAAATCCTTTTTCTAGATAATCATTACTAGGTATACTTACCAATACATAAAATGATTCAGGTTTCGATGTATTGAAATGATATGTAATTTCTTGGTCCCCGTTTTTTTCTAATGTTGATCTAGAAATGTATAAATTAGGGAGGCTTATGTATTTATATGATAAAATATCATATCTGTAATGTTTTTTCCATTTATCTTTTTTATTCATAAATGAATTCTCTGCATAATCATTTTCTTTCATGGAATAAATGAATCGGTATTTTTTATAGAGATCCAATTGGTTTGATTCCTTGTTTTGAATCATACGATGTTTATCAATTCTATTTCTCCATTCTTTAGGTACTAATACTAATTGATATTTTTTTTTTTGAGATAAATCGTATTGATAATAACTTTTTAACCAGTTTTTCCATTCGTTCATTACAAACGTATTAATTTGCTTATGTCTTGATTTATAATTAAATATTCCGTGTATCAGACAATAGTCTTTTAAATTATCCTTAAAAAAAGGATAGCTCCCTTGATATTGAAATACAGGTCTCAATTGATACTTATTAAGTAATTGGTTTTGGGATATTTTGTAAAAAACATATGCTTGGGATAGGGAAGATAAGTTCCAATAAGTATTGGAATTTTTATTGCTAGTCTTAGTATTATCAATATTTGAAAACAATTTGTTTATAGTCAAAATAAAATTCATTGTATTTTGATTTCTTTCATCAATTCCTTCTTGTTCTTTATTTATTCCATTGTTATAAATGGATTTATTAAAGATCTTTTTTGTTGATTCAAAGAAAAGTTGTGTATTGATCTTAGAAATGGTAATGGTACATAAAAAAATATCTATGTATATTTTTTCAATGAATGATTTGATAAAGTAGTGTGATTTACGCATTAATCGGATATTTTTCCTTTTTAATATTTTCCAAATATGCTTCTGTAATCCCGATCTTTTATTATCATAAATTATAACTATTTCTTTTTTTTTCTTGTCTTTTGCAATTCCTTCGATTTGATTCCTTATTTGAATTGTCTTATCAGAAAGATCTTTCATTCTTCTTTCTATTAGTGAATAATTGAACCAATTTATCGTTTGATTTAGAACGGATGATTCGCTAGGAATATTTCTTTTTAAATCTTTTTTCTTTTCGTTCGGTTCATATACTTTTTCTTTCCTCACTTCAAATAATAAATTTGGATTTACTTTATCCAGTTTTTTCATTATTAGGTTGATAATTCGAACTATTTGGATGACTCCTTTTTTTTTTTCTTTTCTAACTTTTAGAAAGGATTTTTTTTTTTTATTTATTAGAAGTTGTAAAAATTTCTTTTTCACCTTTTTTTTTATTTTTTGAAGTTCTTTATAAATAGGTTCAAAAAAGAAAGGTCGTTTTCGGGGAGAACCAAAGGGAAGTTCCGCTTCCATTCCCCAGACTGTTAAAAAACAAAAATTTGTTTTTTTTTCTTTTTTTTTCATTAGATCTCTATGATGAGATCGTGCCCTAGATTTTCTCCAAGGTTTTAGACAGAAAGGATATAAAACCTTTATCTGAATACCGTCTATTAACCAAGCTTGGGGAAATTCTGTTTCTGATAATTGAACACCATTATAGGTGCATTTAATATGGATTTCTCTATTCCATTCCTTAAAATCCTCGTCCCACTCGGGAATTTGAAATAATAACATACGGAAAAGATTTTTGGCTATTATTAATGAAGGCAATATAATGTATTTTCTAAGAAAAGATTGGGTTACTAACATCAAACCTCTTATTACTTGAGTAAATATAAAGGTATCCCAAGCTTCTGATATTTCTATCTGTTCATTTTTATATTTTTTTTCTTCTTTCTCCTTTTCTTCTTTCTTATCTTCATTTTCAAAATAGGAAATTTTTAACTCTGATTCTTGTTCTCTCCCCATCCAATTCCTAAAAATTAGATTCTTAATTTCGTTGATATCAAAAAACGAAAAAAAAGATGTTTTGTCTAGACGATCCAAAAAAAGAGGAGAATGTACATTTGCTTGAAGGAGGTTCCAAATAACTGTTTTACGTCTTTGAGCGCGCATGGATCCTTTGATTAGATTGCGACGAAAATCCGATTGTTGTGAGTAACGTATCAAAGCTACCTCTTCCGTTTGATCATCTTTTTCATCATTGTTACTAGTATTCTGAATACTAGAAAGAGAATTGGTATTCTGATCATTATCGTTATAAATTATCACACGTTTGGATCTTCTTGAATGAATCTCATAATATTCTTCCTCCAAATCTTCTTCATTTTCTTCTTCTTCTCCCAAATTCTCGGTTAATTTGTATGACCATCGAAAAACCTTTTTACTTATTTCTTCTTTTCTAATTCCAATAGATTTCTTTTTCATTCTTTTTTGATCTTTTGTATGTGTTGTAATTACATCAAATAAAAATTGAAAATATTTTTCTTCATTTTCTGAATCAATTCCTTTTTCTTCTGTAGAATTTAAAAATGATTGACGGTGAAGTTCTACGGAATTATTAAGAAGTAAATCATGAATCTTATTTAGAAAAAAAAATTCTACTAAATCTTCTGTATCTGTATAAGTATTCATGATTGCACGTGAATCTAATTCTTTTCTCGTTCCTCGATATGGTCCGTTGAAAAAAGGATCATAAGCTTTTGGCAAGCATTTCTTTTTTTTTTCATCATCACATAATATGGTTTTTTTTTCAAGCATATCCAGACTAGAGGATCTCTCATTTTGTTCTAGAATTTGGATTCGGCTTCTCAATTCATTGTTCAAATTGCACTTTTTTTTTTCATTAGCATAAATCCAAGAATTATAAAGATCTTCGTCATATAGTTTTTCTATTATGTACAAAGAAATTCTTCGTTCTAGCATTTCCGAAAAAGTTGATAAACTGGGCGGATATGTAAAGGATATTATTTGTTTCCCATCACTTGTACATGTACAAAAAAAAAATTGTGACATTTCATTGCGTAAAGCATTTTCTAATTTATCATTTTTTATATATCGTAATGGACGATTCCATCGCTTATAATCAAAAAAAAAAGTGACAAAAGTTTTTTCAACCCACAATCTTTTATTTTTCTCTTCTTTCAGTCTTCCCAATTCCCAATTCTCTTGATGGGTCTCCAGATCAAAATCTTCGTAAACCGGGCTATCTTGATAGTATGCCTCTTGAAAGTTAAATTCATCCTTTGTTTTTTCCTTTCCATTCACTCGGATCTCTTCCGTTTCATCTATTTTGTCCAGATCCTCCTTTTCTTCCGAACAAAGGAAAGGTTTTTCTTCGGTTGATTCCTCTTGTTCTTGTTCAGTCTCCTTCATTTCATAAGTTGTTTCTACATCACTTTCTTCCTTTCTTTTTTCCCCTTCTTCTGTTTCTGAGGTTTCTTTATCTTTCAGTTTCTTAGTGACAATAGGTGACGGCATTTTGCCTAAAGAGTAAACACAGGTAATAAATAAGAGGATACTAAAGATTCGACCCATATAATTTCTCAAT